AGAACTACCAAATCATTTGACTATTGACTCATTCCAATATAAAGGATTAGTAAATCAAATAATAGATAGTAAATGGATCGGGTTAAAAATAAATGAGTTGTTAGTCGTAGAATATTATTCCCGACAGACTTGAACCTAACGAACATAACAAAGAAAGAAAGGGGGTTCAGACAATTATGTCCCCTTTTTTCAACGAAAAAGTAAATAGATCTAAGGGCCTTGATCCGCATTTTTCTCATTCACATATCATATCATAAATCGCTCCCGTATCACAGTAATGGAATTAGGAATAGAGGTTTTTATCCAAAAAACTATTGGAATAATCATATGAATTGTTATTTGATTTGATATATTGTGGTCGGTAACGCTGGTGAATTAACAGAAACGGAAAGAGAGGGATTCGAACCCTCGGTAAACAAAAAGCCTACATAGCAGTTCCAATGCTACGCCTTGAACCACTCGGCCATCTTTCCTACATAATCTTATTATTGACCATAAACCGAATGAATAGCGAGTTACTCATATTATTTTATTGCAGTACGGGCACAACCGAGGTTCTATAGGAATAAAAAATTCCTTTCAAATTTCATATTTATCAACAACAACTTCTCTTATCATTTATCCTCTTATCATCTATCCCATAGATCTATTCCAAATTCATGAATGGTACTATGGATTTTTCTATTTCATTTCCATGGTATAATGATTATTCCATCCCTTTTCTTCCTTGGATCATAACCAAATACAAATTTCTCGAGTTATAAGAATCCATAGTAAAATAAAGTCCTTGGTTATTCAACTTAGATGAAATAGTAATAGTTCTGCTCATTTGTATACTACGAAATTTATATGAAATTCAATCTGATTCAAAAGTCTCCTATCCCTCTTTGTCCGAAAAGAATACAATTTGAGCGGAAGGTACATATCTTTTTAATTATCATTTTTCTTTTTTTATGTTATTCTGTAATGTACAGTTCCTTTGTTTGTGGGATCATTTTCCCCGAGCGGAGAGGGTAATGAGAAGAATTATAGAATGGATTGCTAATTATGCCTAGATCTCGGATAAATGGAAATTTTATTGATAAGACCTCTTCGATTATAGCCAATATTTTATTACGAATAATTCCGACAACTTCAGGAGAAAAAAAGGCATTTACCTATTATAGAGATGGTGTGATTTGATTCTTGTTTTTTTTTAGCCCTCACTTCATTCTTACGAGAAAAGACGTGGTTCGGAATAGAAAGAACCCCATTTTTGAAATAAAGCTACGCTTAGTGAAGGTAAAGTTTGGAGATAGAACAATTCCTTCTGTCGTGTATCCTCGATTGATCCAGCCTCAGATACTTTAATTTACTTTAATTATCGATCTTAGTATTGAACAAAAGGTTACACCTATAGGTTTTGTATTGCGGGGCAATCCTACTCCAATAGTACCAATAGGCGGCATAGGGAAGAAGCATTACACTAGGAATCAACAACACGAAAACTTTGTTATAAATTGCCCTTTTCCTTATCGGTATCGGGCTTAACAAGAATGGTTGGGACAACAAACATCCATCTCGTTCGTACTTTGGATACCCGTATAACCATCAAAGATCGTTGAAGTGACTAATTCCTGGAAATAGTAGGCGTTGAGGACAAAGAAATCGTTGGAGTTACCATTTCTATCTAGTACTAATACGATTGGTGTTAAGAAAAAAAAACCTCTTGCGGGAAGGCTGGCTAGAGATTTCTTGTAAAAATACCAGCTCCTGTCAGTTCATAATAAGAATAGGGAATTTTGGATTCCATGGATTATTCCCCTTAGTACTATGCACAGAAGGGAGGAGCCGTATGAGATGAAAATCTCACGTACGGTTCTGGAGCGGAGATTTTTTTAATAAAATAAACGACCGTAACGGATGTCGGCTCAATCCGAAGGAAATTATGCGGAAGCTTTACAGAATTATTATGAAGCTACGCGACCAGAAATTGATCCCTATGATCGAAGTTATATACTCTATAACATAGGCCTTATACACACAAGCAACGGAGAGCATACAAAGGCTTTGGAATATTACTTCCGGGCACTAGAACGAAACCCATTCTTACCACAAGCTTTTAATAATATGGCCGTGATCTGTCATTACGTGCGACTATCTCCACTATAGAAAGAAGGAAAAAAAGATCAAATTGGTTAGTCAATACTAGAAAAAAATAGGCTTTCTACATATGCGTCGTCCAAAGGAACGATTTTTATCAGCTGTAGCAAGGAAAGAAACTTCATGATAACAAAAAAAAGGAAGAAAATAAGTACGGCCTACATATTATACTCTATGGATAAAGGATCGAATTGATAAAGAAAGCACCGTAAAGATCAATTAGCGAGCTTTTGGGGTCGATACAGTTAAGAACTGCTTACTTATGTCACGATATGGGATATAAAGTTAGGAATCAACTTATGTAATAGAGTCGATCCACTAAAGTATTGAGCAGCGGTGTAGCATCAGATCCCAAAGA